ATATGCCATGGGAAGGTTACAATTCTGAAGACGCAGTACTAATTAGCGAACGTCTGGTATATGAAGATATTTATACTTCTTTTCACATACGGAAATATGAAATTCAGACTCATGTGACAAGCCAAGGTCCCGAAAGAATCACTAAGGAAATACCGCATTTAGAGGCTCATTTACTCCGAAATTTAGACGGAAACGGAATTGTGATGCTGGGATCTTGGATAGAATCCGGTGATATTTTAGTAGGTAAATTAACTCCTCAAGCAGCAAACGAATCCTCGTATGCCCCAGAGGATAGATTATTACGAGCCATACTTGGCATTCAGGTATCCACTGCAAAAGAAACTTCTCTAAAACTACCTATAGGTGGAAGGGGCCGAGTTATTGATGTGAGATGGATACAGAAAAAAGGGGGTTCCAGTTATAATCCAGAAAGAATTCATGTATATATTTCACAGAAACGTGAAATCAAAGTGGGCGATAAAGTAGCTGGAAGACATGGGAATAAAGGTATCATTTCTAAAATCTTGTCTAGACAAGATATGCCCTACTTGCAAGATGGAACACCTGTTGATATGGTCTTCAACCCATTAGGGGTACCCTCACGAATGAATGTGGGGCAGATATTTGAATGTTCGCTCGGGTTAGCGGGGGATCTGCTAAAGAGACATTATAGAATAGCACCTTTTGATGAGAGATATGAGCAAGAGGCTTCAAGAAAACTAGTCTTTTCTGAATTATATGAAGCCAGTAAGCAAACAAAAAATCCATGGGTATTTGAACCCGAGTATCCGGGAAAAAGCAGAATATTTGATGGAAGAACAGGAGATCCTTTTGAACAACCTGTTCTAATAGGCAAGTCCTATATCCTAAAATTAATTCATCAAGTTGATGATAAAATCCATGGGCGTTCGAGTGGACATTACGCACTTGTTACACAACAACCCCTTAGAGGAAGGGCCAAGCAAGGGGGACAACGAGTAGGGGAAATGGAAGTTTGGGCTCTAGAGGGGTTTGGTGTTGCTCATATTTTACAAGAGATGCTTACTTATAAATCTGATCATATTAGAGCTCGTCAAGAATTACTTGGTGCTACGATCATTGGAGGAATAGTACCTAACCCTGAGGATGCTCCAGAATCTTTTCGATTGCTCGTTCGAGAACTACGATCTTTGGCTCTAGAACTGAATCATTTCCTTGTATCTGAGAAGAACTTCCAGATTAATAGGAAGGAAGTTTGATCTGAATGAATCAGAATTTCTATTCTATGATCGACCGATATAAACATCAACAACTTCGAATTGGACCAGTGTCTCCTCAACAAATAAAGGCTTGGGCCAACAAAATCCTACCCAATGGAGAGATAGTTGGAGAGGTGACAAAACCCTATACTTTTCATTATAAAACCAATAAACCGGAAAAAGATGGATTGTTTTGTGAAAGAATCTCTGGACCCATAAAAAGTGGAATTTGTGCTTGTGGAAATTATCGAGTGATTGGAGCTGAAAAAGAGGACCCGAAATTTTGTGAAGAATGCGGGGTGGAATTTGTTGATTCTCGGATACGAAGATATCAAATGGGATACATCAAACTCGCATGTCCAGTAACTCACGTGTGGTATTTGAAACGTCTTCCGAGTTATATCGCGAATCTTTTAGATAAGCCCCTTAAGGAATTAGAAGGCCTAGTATACTGCGATGTGTGATTTGATCGAAATTTGCATTTTACAGATTCAGACTAATAAACTGTCATCCCATTCAATCTGATTGGGATGCCCCCGACTCTGACATGTGTCTTGGAAGGAGTAACATGAAGCTCAGAATTATGGGTGTATTCAATACTCTAAATGAAAGGGGAGTTGATCCATGGTCGATCCCGTAACAGATAAATGGGAATTGCTAGTTATACCTCGTGAAAAAAAAAAAAAAGATTTTTTCGTGGAATTAGCCATTCCATTTCTTTTAGAGAGAGATTCCGTTCAAGAAAGCAAATAGGGCATGGTTACAGAAGTCTATCTATCGCATATATGCTTCAAGGGACATCATGACATAACCGTCGAGGTGAGTAGGGACCTAAAAGATCGAATGGAACGAAACAATATATAGACAAGTAAATCCCTTATGAGTCCAAAAGTATTCCTTTAAGGGGGGATTCGTCATTTGAAGGGAAGCAGACTACTCAAGAATTTCACATTTCAATTTTGTCGTAAATAAGTCATTCAGAAAGTGAAAGTCAAAAGAAAAATGAATTAATGAAAGGTTGGTCCTTGCTGGAAACTTGAGTAAGGAGTAGTTCTTTGTAGGGTTTTCTTTTTTTTTTATCGAACAAAGTAAAAAAATAAAGAACTCCCTTCCTTATTTGGTGTAACTACTTGAGCCGGATGAGAGGAAACCTTCACGTCCGATTTTTAAGGGGGGAATCTAATATAAACCTATCTCAATTTTTCTTTTGCTAGGCCCATAGTGAAAAAACCTACTTTCTTACGATTACGAGGTTTATTCGA